ATCCCTCTCTTTCCGTTTTCGTCGATAACTTTCTTTTTCTTTTTATTTCCTTTCAAATTTTGAATTTTTCGCGATTTTTTTTTTTTTTTTTTTTTTAAGTTATTTTATTTAATAGTTCAAATTAATAGTTAAAAATGTGAAATAGATAAAATCCTACTAAGAACATTTCAAAATCGAGTAAGAAGAACAAAAAACCTTATCTTAATTTAGTTTTTATTCTTCACGCCCAGGATTACGTCCTGGATCATTAGATAGGAATCCGAAGATGAATAGAGAGACAAAGAATATCACTACCGTGTAAACAAATAGTTTTAGAGTAAGCATTACACAATCTCCAAGATTATTTTTTTAGGAAAAAAGAGAATAGATTTTCCATTTGTATATTTGTATTTTATACCGCATACCCTACTATGTTTATGTTTATTTTATATTTTTATTTTGACACTAAGAAATAAACTAAAGTTCTTTTGATTTGAGATTAGAAAAGAATTTTCAAAAAAAAAATTCATTTTTAATTTAATATAAAGTTGTATTTTTTCATTACCAAAAATTTTCTTTCATACCCCAAATTGGGGAAGACTCCAAGAGGTCTTGCAATGGAAAAAGGTCAGAATAAGGAAATGAAACGTGGTGATCCCGACTTATTATGGCTATACCCTAATTTCAATATTTGAATCGAGGGTTCACATACTGTAAGACTTATCTGATCTTATCAATTGGTAAATTTTTTTTCGAATAAATCATGAATTTGTCTAGGACAGTATTAAAAATCTCATCGAAAACTTACAGCAGCTTGCCAAACAAAAGCTAAGAGAAAAAATAGCACAGGTATTACTGGCATAACATCTACGATTGGATTTAAAAAAGCGTAGGCCTCGGGCAATTTGGCGACGAAAAAACTACTTGAATAAAGGACAGAATTAATACAGATACAAATCAAACTAAATATATTAAGCATAAAAAACATTTTGTTCTTGAGGATAATTGTATTTATTTTGATTGAGTTATTAATAAGTTGAGTTATTGATATAAGGGAAAATGAATAAAAATAAATTAGATAGACCAATAGATAGACCAAAAAAACTTCTTTGATTTGAACTCGCCCAATCAAAACTCCTTCAACTTCAACTCTCAAATCAAAAGTGAATAGAATAAATCATACTTTCATACAATATTTTAATTGAATTAGATGTAATGATCAATAAATTCATCAGTTTAATTCTATATTTACACATATCAAAATTCTATCAATAATCTAATTTTTTTATAGATATTTATACTGAAGTTGACGAACAACCAATAACAATATTAGTGTTTATTAGTGTCAAATATAAATGGGGCGTGGCCAAGTGGTAAGGCAACGGGTTTTGGTCCCGCTATTCGGAGGTTCGAATCCTTCCGTCCCAGAACATATCCGTCCACACATCCAAAACAGTATAATAGTATCATATACTTAACCCATATAAATCATAGAATATATATGATATATATTATATCAGAATAAAGGTTACTTTTTTGAACAACCTTCTGTATATGTATAATATTGAAAAAATTTAATTCTTATTCTTAATGAATCTTCTCTGAATCATATCTTTTTCACAAGTTTAATGAGTTCAAATAACACGCAGATGTAATAGAATCTATTTGTGATCTATAAATGTTAAATATTGAACATAGAATAGCTATAATTTCTTTCAGTAACAGTAGTTTAGTCTATCTGACACATACAGATATCCCATAGTTTTTTATTTCAATTCTTTTTTTCATACTCATTGAAAAAAAATAACAACCTAAATCTTCCTTTACATCATTCTTTATCCACTATTTCATTAAAAAAAAATTGTATTTTTTTTTATCTATTTTTTTAATCATTGATGGTTTAATACAAATCTGGATTTATCTCTCTCGTATGATGATAAAATGCAATGTGGTCTTACTATAAAATTTTATTCAAATAATGATAAAAATTTCAATCAATTAAATTGATGATTTCTTAGGAGTTCTTAGTACTCGAAGAAGTGTGAAATTGGTGAATTTATCCTATCACTAGCAGGTTACTTGAAGATGCAGATTCAAAAAGAACTTATTTATTTGAATTTTATTTTTATTTCTAAATTTCTATTATTTAGTTTATAGTTTATTTTCTAATATTATAGATTTATATATTTTAATATTTAGAAATAAATTTTAATACTTATAAATATTTAGAAATATATGTATATATGTCTCTGGGGTTAAATTGAATTTTTGCTTAGACTTCTTCAGAAACTCTATTTCATATAGAAGGAAAAGATAAAGTATAGATTACTAGGGATCGATCGAACCAATGACTATTCATAATTCCATAATGGAATTAATTACATACTGGTTCCAAACTAAAGGAATGTTATGGTAAAACTTCGTTTAAAACGATGTGGTAGAAGGCAACGTGCGACTTGAAGGACACGATCCGCTGTGGATTCTTACATCCACCATTTTATATTATATAGGAATTATATAGGAATGAAAGTGCTTTTGGCTCGACATCGTTTGTTCACTATAACTCTCATTTTTTTTTGGGGGGGTTGTGATATAAACCGTATCATATCGTACATGATGGAGCTCGAGCAGAACATATTGATTCGTTTTTCGGAGGCAAGAATCTAGGGTTAGTATCAATTAATAAATTCAGACAACTTTGTAAGTCTATTTTTGATATAGAAATCTAAAGGATCCAATTCAAGCAAGTTTCAAATTCAAAAGTAAAATTTTTTGGAATTGGTAAAACCCTTTCGCTCAAATCAAAAGTGTATTATACAGGAATCAACCATTCGTATGATTCTTTGATAGAAAGAAATCACAAAAAATGGTATGTTGCTGCCATTTTGAAACGATTAAAGATCACCGAAGTAATGTCTAAACCCAATGATTCAAGGCAAAGATAAAGGATCCTAGAACAAGGAAATACCGTTTTCAAGTGTCTCAACAACTAGAACTAGATTAAGATGAAGAATCAAAATAAATTCGAAAGGAGACATATACATATAAAAAAGGGATTAGAGACCGCTCAATAAATGAAATGTTTAAAAGGTTTTCTTTGCGAGTTATACAACTTGAGTTATGAGAGTGCAAATTCCAAATACGAAGAATTTTTTTTTTGTTGGGGAAAGAAAAAGAATAAGAAACAAAAACAAGTATTTAAATCATATGATAAAGAAAGAGACTTCTTGGTCTAATTGATTTGATGGTTTTATGGATCTATTTGACATTATAATTCTATACATAAACATAACTTGAATTTTCTTGAGCCGTACGAGGAGAAAACTTCTTATACGTTTCTCGGGGGTCTCTACATCTATCCCAATGAGCTATTTATCGAATTGTTGCAATTGATGTTCGATCCCGAAGAGAAGGAAGAGCTCTTCGGAAAGTGGGTTTTTATGATCCGATAAAGAATCAAACCTATTTAAACGTTCCTGTTATTCTATATTTCCTTGAAAAAGGCGCTCAGCCTACAGGAACTGTTCATGATATTTCAAAGAAGGCGGGGGTTTTTATGGAACTTCGCCTTAATCACCAAACAAAATTCAATTAATGAAATATATATATATAAATTAAAGAAGGTAAGGTGTGAATAATTTGTATAGAGTTTTGTATAATCTTTTCTTTGCTATTTTTTCTCCTTTTCAATTTATATCATATTTAATATATTTTTGCTACTATAGAATGTCGTCTTTTATAACGATAAAATTTTTTTTTATTGATGTAATAGATAGAAAAATATCGAGAGAATAAACAGTCTTAAATTTTTGATATTATTGTCATGTCAATGGGTGTTTTTCATTTTTCATTGGAATTCGATGAACAAAAAAAAAAGGTTAAGCTTGCTTTTTTTACTTTTACTTAATATTGATACTTATATTGATTGATATTAATTCAATAAACCCGGGATTTTTAGACTTCTTTTTTAATTTATTCATACGTCTACACTTTTTTGTATATATGTCGATTATATATGTAGTGCCAATCCAACATAAATTCTTAGTTTTTTTTTTCATTTTTTAATAAATTGAAAAATTTAATTAAATGAAAATTGAAATAATAATTTCAATTTAGAATCTTTTTTCTATTTCTCCATTGTATTCTTTTCTCAACATTCATATTGACAACAGTGTATCAAATAAATATAATCCGATCATGAATAAATGAATCTATTTATCTCCGCCCCATAGATTTGATTTTATTTCATTCAAATAAAGGGTTCATTTGATTTGGTGTGATACAAGAAGTCTTTTTTTTTTTTTTTTTAAAATAATAAATAATTAAAATAGAATATTATAATTCTATTTATAGAATATTATAATTCTATTTAAAGTATAATAAGATATTAAAGTAGAATAATGGATAACATAAGAGACAAGAGTTGGTCTACAAATATTTTTATTTTCGTCGGATCTGTTCATTTTTCTTATGTTCATAATTGATTATGAATTTTTAGATTTTTTTTTTGCCTTTTTAAAATTTAAATGTTTTGATTTAGCCGTACTATTCAACCTCTTTATTTATTGGGATTCCGATTGTATCTATACATTCTAATTATTTTATTTTAGTTCGGGTTGCTAACTCAACGGTAGAGTACTCGGCTTTTAAGTGCGGCTAGCATCTTTTACACATTTGTATGAAGCAACGGATTCGTCTATACCATCGGTAGAGTTTGTAAGACCGCGACTGATCCTGAAAGGAATGAATGGAAAAAGCAGCATGTCGTATCAATAGAGAATTCTAAAAATATTTCATTCTTACCGTATAGGTCCAAAACCTTGTGTAAATTGTTTGAATTCTTGGCGCAGAACAAAATCCATTTAAAAAGCAAAGAAATAAAAACTAAATTTAAAGTTGTGTCGAGTAAATAAATGGATAGAGCCTTACTATACGATAGGTTCCAATTATAGGGAAACAAAAAGTAACGAGCTCCTGTTCTTAATTTTTGAATAATTACCCGATCTAATTAAACGTTAAAA